CAAAAAATTACCTCACTTACAAATAAGAACCAAAACCTATAACTATAATCATATAGGAGGATTTTGGATAAACAAGAGAGGATCTTGGATAAACAAGATTCATGGTATACTTATGAAGCTCAATTATCACCGATTTGAGCAAACAATAGAAAAATTTAATAGAAAAAAAGATAAAAAACTTTTTGAAACCCACGAAGAAAAAATTAATTCACATTCAGACGACGAAAAAAAAATTTTCAAAATTTTATTTGATGTCATTATAACTGATAACAATTATAAACCTTTTAGAAAAAAAATTATGGATTTCCCTGAAGATTTCCCTGAAATTAATAAAAAAGTTCCTCGATGGGCATACACATTAACAAGTGAGTTGGAAGAATTGGAAGCCGACTATAAAGACGGTGTCCCAATGGAACCCGAAATTCGTACAAGAAAAGCAAAAAATGTAGTGGTTTTTACTGAGGAAGATCCGAATAACGATATTTTTAATAATATCAAAGAGAATAAAAATTCTGATCAAATCGAGGAAATGGCTTTGATCCGGTATTCACAACACTCTGATTTTCGTCGAGAGATAATTAAAGGATCCATGCGTTCCCAAAGGCGTAAAACAGTTATTTGGGAATTTTTTCAAGCAAGAATACATTCCCCCCTTTTTTTTGATAGAATAGATAAACTTTTTTTATTCTCGTTTGATATCTGGGGGCTAAAAAAAAATTTTTTTAGAAATTTAATCTGGAAAAATAAAAATTTTGATAAAGATAAAAACGCAGAAGAACAATCAAAAAAAGAGGAAAAAAAACGGCTAGAAGTTGCAGAAACTTGGGATAGTTTGCTATTTGCTCAAACAATAAGAGGTTTTCTCTTACTAACTCAATCTATTCTTAGAAAATATATTATATTACCTTTATTAATAATAATTAAAAATAGCTTCCGTAGCTTATTTTTTCAAATTCCCGAGTGGACTGAGGATTTAAACGATTGGAAACGTGAAATGCACATTAAATGTACTTATACTGGGGTTCAACTATCCGAAACAGAATTTCCAAGAAACTGGTTAACAGATGGTATTCAGATAAAAATCCTATTTCCTTTTTATCTTAAACCTTGGCATAAATCAAAATTTAAATCATCTCAGAAGACTCAACTTAAAAAAAAAAAAAAAAAATATATATACAAAGTAGACAAAAATGTAGACAAAAATGATTTTTCTTTTTTAACAGTTTGGGGAATGGAAACTGAACTACCGTTTGGTGCTCCCCACAACAAAAAAAAACCGTCTTTTTTTAAACCCATTTTGAAAGAATTAAAAAAACGAATAAAAAAATTAAAAACTAAGCCTTTTCGAGTTTTAATAATTTCCACAGAAAGACAAAAAAAATTCCTAAAAGTCGCAAAAGATATTCAAAACTGGATTATAAAAAACTTTATTTTTCTAAAAGTAAAAATAAAAAAGCTTTCAAAACCAAAAATAATTCCATTATTTGGCCTGAGAGAAATATATGAATTAAATGAAACTAAAAAAGATTCAATAATGAGTAATCAGCTGATTCATAAAGTAGCAGTTAAAAAAAAATCCATGGGGTGGACAAATTTTTCACTCAGCAAAAACAAACTAAAAAATTTGATTTCTAGAATAAAGACAATTAGAAATAAAACAGAAAAAATTTCAAAAGAAAACCTAACTAATAGTTATAACAAAGAGCGTTACGATTATAAAATAATTGAGTCATCAAAAAAAAGTTGGCAGGCATTAAAAAGAAAAAATATCCGATTATTTCGTAAAGCTCGTTTATTTTTAAAATTTTGCATTGAACAACTATATATAGCTATTTTGCTCGGTATCATTAATATTCCAAGAATTACTACACAATTTTTTTTTGAATCAACAAAAACAATTCTTGATAAATCTATTTACAAGAATGAAGAAAATGGAGAAAAAAAAAAAAAAAAAAAAAATACCATTTATTTTATTTCGACGCTACAAAATTTAATATCAAAAAAAAAAAATTTAAATTATGACCTAGGCTCGTTATCACAAGCATATGTATTTTACAAATTATCACAAATTCAAGTTAGTAACTTTTCTAAATTAAAGGCTATTCTTGAATATAAAATAGGCATAACAGCCTTTTTTGTTAAGAATAAAATAAAGGCTTTTGTTAAAGAACAAGAATTTTTTAATTCTGAATTGAAAGATAAAACCTTTTTTAATTCTGAAGTAAATAACTGGAAAAACTGGTTACGAAGTCATTCTCAATACAATTTATCCCCGATTGCATGGGCTAGATTAGTAACCCCAAAATGGAAAAATAAAATAAACCAAGACTATCTAGTTATAAACCCTAGTTTTACCACAAAGAATTCATATGAAAAAAATAAATGTGATAATTACAAAAAACAAAATTTTTTTGAGGCCGACTCGTTATTAAATCCAAAACATAATTTAAAAAAAGATTATATATATAATCTTTTTTGCTACAAATCCATTAATTCTACAGAAAAAAAAATTGACATGTCTCTAGGGATTTATCGAGATAAGCGTTTAGTCTCTTATTTTATAAAAAAATATAATATGAGGGGTATAGGGGAAATTCAGCATCGAAAATATTGGGATTGGAGAATTCTCAACTTTTTGTTTAGAAAAAAAGTAAATATTGAGCCTTGGGTTGATATCAATATTAAAAAAAACTATATTAAGACTAAAGCTCAGAACTATCAAAGCGTTGATGAAATAAGTCTTGCCAATCAAAAAAGTTTCTTTTTTGATTGGATGGGAATGAACGAAGAAATACTAAATAATCATATAACAAATTTTGAATGTTTGTTCTTTCCAGAATTGTTATTTTTTTCTAGTACATATAAAATCAAACCGTGGATCATACCAATTCAATCGCTTCTTTTCAATTTTAATGAAACACAAAAAGTTAATAAAACGTTCACTTTAAATATACCGTCAAATGAAAAAAAATCCCTTCAATTGTATAATCTAATTAAGAAAGAAAAAGACTCGGCAGGTCAAGGAGAGCTTGAAAAAGCAAAAAAAATAAACCCTGAATTAGCTCTATTAAACAAAAAAAAAAATATTGAAGAAAATGATGCAGACTCGAAAATAAAAAAACGTAAAACTAAAAAACAATACAACAACCATACCGAAGCGGAACTTGATTTATTTCTCACAAGGTATTTGCGTTTTCAATTGCGATGGAATCGTTTTGTTAATCAAAAAATGATCAAAAATATAAAAATATACTGCCTATTGGTTAGACTAAAAAATCCAAACGAGATAATGATATCTTCGATTGAAAGAGGAGGAATAAACCTAGATATTCTAATGAGTGAGAAGAATTTCACTTTTGCAAAATTAATGAAAAAAGGAATGTTGAGTATTGAACCTGTCCGTTTGTCTGTAAAAAACGACGGACATCGTATTATATATAGAACCGTAGGTATTTCATTAGTTCATAAAACTAAATACAAAATAAGTAAAAGATACAAAAAAAAAAGCTATATTGATAAAAAAATTACTGCTGATTTCTTTATCCCTGAAAATATTCTATCCCCTAAACGACGTAGAGAATTTAGAATTCTAATTTGTTTCCACTTAAAAAACAAAAATGTGAGGGATCGAAATTCACGATTTGATAAGAATATTCAAAACTTGGCCGCAGTGTTGCATAAAAAGAAAGATCTTGATAAAGATCAAAAAAAACTAATTAAATTAAAATCATTTCTTTGGCCCAATTTTAGATTAGAAGATTTAGCGTGTATGAATCGTTTTTGGTTTAATACTACTAACGGAAATAATTTCAGTATGATAAGAATACATATGTATACGCGATTTCAAATTAATTAATTATACTTTTTACTATGTGAAATATATAAGTTACGATATATCAAAACAATTGTATGCACAAATATGCGGGATTGTTTTAACTAAAATCTTTATACATGAGATTTATTGAATCAATGATATAAATAATAGCAGATCCACAAATAAATTAACAGAATTCTACTTTGTTGATCTAAATTTATACTTTTTTTATAAAATGAAAAATTAAGGTTCTTTTACAAAAACACTACCATTATTACATTATTATTACTGATCAGTAAAGTTAAGATTTAAAAATTCATATTAAAAGGGGAAGGATTTCTTTTTATGATAAAAAATGCATTCATTTCATTTCAAGAAAAAAAAGAAGAGAGCAGGGGATCTGTTGAATTTCAAGTATTCAGTTTCACTAATAAGATACGAAGACTTACTTCACATTTGGAATTGCACAGAAAAGATTATTTATCTCAGAGGGGTCTACGAAAAATTCTGGGAAAACGTCAACGACTATTGGCTTATTTGTCAAAAAAAAATCAAGTACGTTATAAAGAATTAATTAATCAGTTGAATATTCGGGAATTAAAAACCCGTTAAATTCAAAATTGTGAATTTATTAAATTTTTATATCTTTAATTTTTTGATAAACTTCTTTTTTAACAATCTAATTCATGCCAGAACGAATTAAGGAAAAACTTATGAAGATCCCAGTTACAGGAAAAGATTTTATGATAGTCAATATGGGACCTCACCACCCATCCATGCATGGTGTTCTTCGCTTAATTGTTACTCTAGATGGTGAGGATGTTGTTGATTGTGAACCCATATTGGGTTATTTACACAGAGGAATGGAAAAAATTGCAGAAAACCGAGCAATTATACAATATTTACCTTATGTAACGCGATGGGATTATTTAGCTACTATGTTTACAGAAGCAATAACCGTAAATGGACCAGAACAATTGGGAAATATTCAAGTTCCTAAAAGGGCCAGCTATATCAGAGTAATTATGTTGGAATTGAGTCGTATAGCTTCTCATCTGTTATGGCTTGGCCCTTTTATGGCGGATATTGGCGCACAGACTCCCTTTTTCTATATTTTCAGAGAACGAGAATTTGTATATGATCTATTCGAAGCTGCCACCGGTATGAGAATGATGCATAATTTTTTTCGTATTGGAGGACTAGCGGCCGATTTACCTTATGGTTGGATAGATAAATGCTTGGATTTTTGTGATTATTTTTTAACAGAGGTTGTTGAATATCAAAAACTGATTACACGAAATCCGATTTTTTTAGAGCGGGTTGAAGGAGTTGGGATTATTAGTGGGGAAGAAGCAATAAATTGGGGTTTATCCGGACCAATGTTACGCGCATCAGGAATACCGTGGGATCTTCGTAAAGTTGATCGTTATGAGTCTTACGATGAATTTGAATGGGAAATTCAGTGGCAAAAACAAGGAGATTCGTTAGCTCGTTATTTAGTACGACTTAGCGAAATGACAGAATCCATCAAAATTATTCAACAGGCTCTGGAAGGACTTCCGGGGGGTCCCTATGAGAATTTAGAAAGCAGAGGCTTTGATATAAAAAGTAATCCAGAATGGACTGATTTTGAATATCGATTCATTAGTAAAAAACCTTCTCCTACTTTTGAATTATCGAAACAAGAACTTTATGTACGAGTTGAAGCTCCAAAAGGGGAATTGGGAATTTTTCTCATAGGAGATCAAAGTGGTTTTCCGTGGAGATGGAAAATCCGACCGCCGGGTTTTATTAATTTGCAAATTCTTCCTGAACTAGTTAAAAGAATGAAATTGGCTGATATTATGACGATACTCGGTAGCATAGATATAATTATGGGAGAAGTTGATCGGTAAAATGATAATTGATGCAACAGAAGTACAAACTATAAATTCTTTTGTTAGATTTGAATCTTTAAAAGAGGTCTATGAACTCCTATGGATATTTGTCCCTATATTTTCTCTTGTATTGGGAATCATAACCGGTGTACTAGTAATTGTGTGGTTAGAAAGAGAGATATCTGCAGGGATACAACAACGTATTGGACCTGAATACGCCGGCCCGTTGGGAATTCTTCAAGCTTTAGCCGACGGGACAAAACTACTTTTCAAAGAAGATCTTCGTCCCTCTAGAGGAAATACTCCTTTATTTAGTATTGGACCATCTATAGCAGTTATCTCAATTTTACTAAGTTATTCAGTAATTCCCTTTAGCAATAACCTTGTTTTAGCAGATCTCAATATCGGTATTTTTTTATGGATTGCCATCTCAAGTATTGCTCCGATTGGACTTCTTATGTCAGGATATGGATCAAATAATAAATATTCTTTTTTAGGTGGTCTGCGAGCTGCTGCCCAATCTATTAGTTATGAAATACCATTAACTCTATGTGTTTTATCAATATCTCTACGTGCGATTCGTTGAAACATAAACGTTTATTTTTACTCTTCATTTTGTTCGATATGACTAAGTTAAAAAAAAAAAAAAAGAATATAAATATATATATTTCTCTTTCAGGGTAATATTAATAAAAGGAATTTGATAGTTATGTATGAGTGAAAAAAACTGCTACGAAATTAGCAGTAAAAAATTTGAGTCTCATTTCCTATGTACAAAGGTTAAACAGAAAGAAACATAAGCGTAAAAATTTACCCCAAGGTTGGTTGATTAGTCATCCTGGCTTGAAGCGGGTTAAAAATATATTAACCGTATGATTTTTTTACTCTCAGTTATATAGATTTACGTAGATGTCTTACAAAGTGAGCGGCAACTAGGTAAAAATTGGTGAATGGTTAGAAACACAAAAATACACAAAGAATTTGTAATAGAGCTTAAAAAAAATATATATTTATGCATAACATAAGATAACAAAAAAAGAAAGTTAATTGGGGCTGTAAATTAGTAGAAATGATCAGACAGTACTCCCCAAGATTCCGATTCAGAGTATGCTCCGATCCACCGATAAATGTAATGACTATCAGAAACGAAATAATCCTTTATTTTTTAAGTCCACCAACTTTTTTTCTACAAAATAAAGAAGAATAGGAACGAACCAAGGATAGTTTTTACTTTTTTAGATATTTTGAAAATAAAATTTAAGTCATGACTAAAAAACTAATAGGATGTCTAATTCTTTTTCGTAATTGAACCTCACGATGGGCTGAAATACCTATTTTTACTCGGAGTATTTTATTAAAGGATTAAGTTATTACTCAACAAATAGAAATTAATTTTTGTAAAGGATGAGATGAATTCCGAAGCGCTTTTTGCTTATTCGAATTTGAGCAGACAGAATTCCATTGGTATAATTCGGGATCCCAGATATATTTCTATTTAATCTATTTCACTCATAGCCATTTAAATAATACTAATCTGGTCCTTAGATTTCTTTATGGCCCCCGAGGAGCCGTATGAGGCGAAGACCTCATGTACGGTTTTGTAATAGCGGTGCGAATAGTAATGTTATCACCGACTAGGATTATCTAACAGTTTAAGTACAGTTGATATAGTTGAAGCACAATCAAAATATGGTTTTTGGGGATGGAATTTGTGGCGTCAACCTATAGGTTTTATCATTTTTCTAATTTCTTCCCTAGCCGAATGCGAGAGGTTACCGTTTGATTTACCAGAAGCGGAAGAAGAATTAATAGCAGGTTATCAAACTGAATATTCAGGTATAAAATTTGGTTTATTTTACGTTGCTTCTTATCTAAATCTATTAATTTCCTCATTATTTGTAACAGTTCTATACTTAGGCGGTTGGAATATTTGTATTCCGTCTATATCGATTTTGGAGATATTTGAAAGGGATCAACTTTTTGGAACCACACTTGGTCTCTTTATTACATTAGCTAAAACTTATTTGTTCTTGTTCATTTCTATCGCAACAAGATGGACTTTACCTAGGCTAAGAATGGATCAACTATTAAATCTTGGATGGAAATTTCTTTTACCGATTTCCCTTGGTAATCTATTATTAACAACTTCTTTCCAACTCTTTTCACTCTAAATTAAAATGAATGCAACATACTCATTACTTGTTTTAAACAAGAGAACGAAACAAAGATAAAATTATTCATAGATAATTACAATATGCTTCCTATGATAACCGGGTTGATGAATTATGGTCAACAAACCCTACGAGCTGCAAGGTATATTGGTCAAGGTTTCATGATTACCTTATCCCACACAAATCGTTTACCTGTAACTATTCAATATCCCTATGAAAAATTAATAACATCGGAACGTTTCCGCGGTCGAATACATTTCGAATTTGATAAATGCATTGCTTGTGAAGTATGTGTTCGAGTATGTCCTATAGATCTGCCTGTTGTTGATTGGAAATTGGAAACTAATATTCGAAAAAAACGATTGCTTAATTACAGTATTGATTTTGGAATTTGTATATTTTGTGGTAATTGTGTTGAGTATTGTCCAACAAATTGTTTGTCAATGACTGAAGAATATGAATTTTCAACGTATGATCGTCACGAATTGAATTATAATCAAATAGCTTTGGGTCGTTTACCAATGTCAGTAATTGACGATTACACTATTCGAACTATTTTTAATTCACCTCAAACACAAAAAGGTTAAACCCATTAATTTTATTAAAAAAAGAATTAAAAATAGTTGAATTATATACATAATTTAAATCTTTATATAATAATATTAAGAGTAGTAAGGCTCCTTTTTTTATATATTCGTAATTATTTTCTTGAAATAGATAGGTTGAAAATAAACTTTAGAATAAAAAAGCGAAACTGTCTAATAATTGTATCTACTCTATTAGATTCTAATTTTACTCTCTTATAAACATATTCAAAAAAAAAATTACCCGGTTAAATTAATAAGATCATGAAAAGGATTTATATTTTTTTCTTTTTTTTATAATATAATGGATTTGCCTGGACCAATACATGATTTTCTTTTAGTTTTTCTGGGATCCGGTCTTCTAGTAGGAGGTCTGGGAGTGGTATTACTTCCCAACCCAATATTTGCAGCCTTTTCCTTAGGATTTGTTCTTGTTTGTATATCTTTATTGTATATTCTATCAAATTCCCATTTTGTAGCTGCGGCACAACTCCTTATTTATGTGGGGGCCATAAATATTTTAATAATATTTGCTGTGATGTTCATGAACGATTCAGAATATTCCACAGATTTCAGTCTGTGGACCGTAGGGAATGGGATTACTTCATTGGTTTGTACAACTATTCTTTTTTCATTAATTTCTACTATTCTCGATACATCGTGGTACGGGGTTATTTGGACTACAAGATTAAACCAGATTCTAGAGCAAGATTTAATAAGTAATAGCCAACAAATAGGAATTCATTTATCAACAGATTTTTTTCTTCCATTTGAACTCATTTCAATAATTCTTTTAGTTGCTTTGATAGGTGCGATTTCGGTGGCTCGTCAATAAAAAATGTTCTAATTTAGTAAAGATAAAAGAAAACTTTGTCTATGCTATGATATTTTTTATGTTCAGTCAATGTAATTTGATTGAATACTATTTCATATTTTAAATAGAAAATTTTCTATTTGATATATATTTAAATTTATATATTAAAAAAAATTTTCCCTACCCTAATATAGTTTTTATGCGTACTTTTTTGTTATATTCTAGTTGATTGAATCCGTTGGATTAGTTTTATTATTAATATTGAAATGAATAAAATTTGATAAGGAGTTGCTCAATGATACTCGAACATGTACTTGTTTTGAGTGCCTATTTATTTTTGATTGGTCTTTATGGATTGATCACGAGTCGAAATATGGTTAGGGCTCTTATGTGTCTTGAACTTATCCTCAATTCAGTTAATCTGAATTTTGTAACATTTTCTGATTTTTTTGATAATTCCCAACTAAAGGGGGATATTTTCTGCATTTTTGTTATAGCAATTGCAGCCGCTGAAGCAGCTATTGGATTAGCTATAGTCTCTTCAATTTATCGTAACAGAAAATCAACTCGCATCAACCAATCGACCTTATTAAATAAGTAGTATAAAAAAAATTTATAGGTTGAAATTTTCATATATATGATAGGTTATTATTTACCATATTATTTTTGGCAAACTATAAGAAATCAAAGTATTTTAGTTTATAAATTGAGCCAGAATTCATTACAAAAATTTTATTAAAGGAAATCATTGCTTCATCTAGTATTTTAATATATCATGTAGTTAGACGTTTACTAGATTGAAAATTTATGACATTCAAAAAACTATAGATCCTATGTCACATTCAGTTAAAATTTATGATACCTGTATAGGATGTACTCAATGTGTCCGAGCATGCCCTACAGACGTATTAGAAATGATACCTTGGGATGGGTGTAAAGCCAAGCAAATAGCTTCCGCTCCAAGAACCGAGGACTGTGTTGGTTGTAAGAGATGTGAATCTGCCTGTCCAACGGATTTTTTGAGCGTTCGAGTTTATTTATGGCATGAAACAACTCGAAGCATGGGTCTAGCTTATTGATACGTTACAGAAAACCTCATTGGAATAAATTTGGAATACATTTTATATATTTTTTTTATTGACAAGTACTCGTACTCAAAAAAGTTAAATTATATTTTTTTGAGTACGCGTTCTTTGGACCTGGTGTATCTTGTCTTTACCACGAATGATTTTCCTTGGTTAACAATAATTGTTGTTTTTCCAATATCTGCCGGTTCATTAATGTTATTTCTCCCGCATAGGGGAAATAAAGTCAACAAGTGGTATACTATAGGCATTTGTATATTAGAGCTTCTTATAACGACCTACGCTTTTTGTTATAATTTTAAACTGGACGATCCATTAATTCAACTGTCCGAAGATTATAAATGGATAAATTTTTTTGATTTTTATTGGAGACTGGGAATAGATGGGCTTTCTATAGGAACTATTTTACTGACGGGATTTATTACTACTTTAGCTACTTTAGCGGCTTTTCCAGTTACTCGGGATTCCCGATTATTCCATTTTCTGATGTTAGCAATGTACAGCGGTCAAATAGGATCATTTTCTTCTCGGGACCTTTTACTTTTTTTTATCATGTGGGAATTAGAATTAATTCCCGTTTATCTACTTTTAGCCATGTGGGGTGGAAAAAAACGTCTGTATTCAGCTACAAAATTTATTTTATACACTGCAGGAAGTTCTATTTTTTTATTAATAGGAGTTTTAGGTATAAGTTTATATGGTTCGAACGAACCAACATTAAATTTAGAACTATTAGCTAATCAATCCTATCCTGTCACACTCGAAATACTATTTTATATTGGATTTCTTATTGCTTTTGCCGTCAAATTGCCGATTATACCTTTACATACTTGGTTACCTGACACCCACGGCGAGGCACATTACAGTACCTGTATGCTTCTCGCTGGAATCTTATTAAAAATGGGAGCATATGGGTTGGTTCGAATAAATATGGAATTATTACCGCACGCCCATTCTATGTTTTCTCCTTGGTTGGTGGTAGGCGGTACAATCCAAATACTTTATGCAGCTTTAACATCTCCCGGTCAACGTAATTTAAAAAAGAGAATAGCCTATTCTTCTGTATCTCATATGGGTTTTATAATTATAGGTATTGGTTCGATAACAGATCCTGGACTTAACGGAGCTATTTTACAAATAATCTCTCATGGATTTATTGGCGCTGCACTTTTTTTCTTGGCAGGAACGAGTTATGATCGAATTCGGCTTATTTATCTTGATGAAATGGGTGGGATGGCTCTCTCCATTCCAAAGATATTTACAATGTTCACTATCTTGTCGATGGCTTCCCTTGCATTACCGGGCATGAGTGGTTTTATTGCAGAATTAATAGTGTTTTTTGGAATACTTACCAGCCAAAAATATTTCTTAATTGCAAAAATTTTCATTATTTTTGTAATGGGAATTGGAATGATATTAACTCCTATATATTTATTATCTATGTCACGCCAAATGTTCTATGGATATAAGTTAATTAATATTAAAAACGTTTCTTTTTTTGATTCTGGACCCCGAGAGTTATTTCTTTCAATCTCTATTCTTATACCCATAATTGGTATTGGGATTTATCCTGATTTTGTGCTCTCATTAGCAAGTGACAAGGTTGAATCCATTTTATCTAATTATTTTTATGGATAGTTTTCAGACAAAAAAAAAAAAAAGCATTAAATTTAATTGTAATTGTAATCAGAAATCTTTGGTCTTTGGATTGTGAGAACCTTTTGAATCATTGTACTACTTGATTCAAAAGGTTCTTGATTATTTATTACTCGAAAACTAAATTAAAACTAAATTAGATTTCTTAACTTAATGTGAGGTTATATTTATATCTAGATGCTATTCTTTTTTATTTGGATTACTTTATTTTTTTGTTAATGTTTTATTTAATTCGATGTAAATGAACCATAACTATGTAAACCTATTCCTAAAAGATTGACGCCAAAATAGCATATCCAAATTAAGAGAAAGCCTATAGAAGCCACAATTGCAGAATTTATACCCCTAACATTCCGATTTGTTTTAATATGTAAATAAATTGCGAATACGGTCCAAGTAATAAAAGCCCAAGTTTCTTTTGGATCCCAATTCCAATACGAGCCCCATGTCTCATTAGCCCATACAGCTCCTGAAAGGATGCCGACGGTTAAAAAGATAAATCCCAGACTAATAATACGAAAACTCCAATAATCTAATTGTTCAATCAATTGATACCGATAATAATTTCTAGAAAAACTAAAATTAATGTTTTGTTGAAGTAAAGTAGAACTTCTTTCGTTTAGGGAGTAAAGTACATCAAAAGAAAAAAATTCATTTACTAATTTTTTTTTTTTAATATTATTTGTCAAAAAACTAGGTCCGACTTTGCGAAATGTAATGACTAGAAGAGCTATAGATAATAATGATCCGCATAACAGAGCGCCATAGCCTAATATCATCATACTTACGTGCATCATTAACCACTGGGACTGGAGAGCTGGTACTAATATTGCAGACTGCGGCATTTTGTTTAAAAGACCTGAAGTAGCAAAAACCTGAATAAAAATAGAACTTGGCGCAGTTATTACGTTTAAGTTTTTTTTTTTATTAAAATAGGAAACCATATGAATAATTGAAAAAGCCCATGAAAGAAAAATTAATGATTCATATAAATTACTTAATGGAAAATGTCCTGAATAAATCCACCGAGTTAATAATAATCCTGTTATACCAAAAAACCCAATTACGATTCCTTTATCGGATGAATCAAAAAATCCTATGATTTCATCTAAATTAACTAATAAAGTTAAAAAATAAATTGTCAGTACAATCGAAACGACCGAAAAAGATATATGAGTTAATATATGCTCTAAAATTGAAAAAATCATATTTGTTAAAAATTAAAATATTAATACTAGGTTTTACCCTATTTTATAAAAATAAAAAATAGTCGGGTATTAATTGGATTATAAAACTTATAATATCTCTTTTATCAGATCTTATGCCGCTACTCGGACTCGAACCGAGATGCTATAGCACTGCTTCCTAAGAGCAGCGTGTCTACCAATTTCACCATAGCGGCAACTTGTTCAAAACAATACTAACAATTTTTTATTCAATCGTCGAGATGAAAATTTAAATAAAGAAGAAGAAGCAAATTCAAGGGAATTTCCAATTGATTTCATGAATCAAAATTTGTGTCAATAGGTAGTTTTGGTTTTAATTCAATTAAGATCTTTTTTTTATCATAAAAAATTTGATAACTTAATTTTAATTTCTCGGTTTCATTAAAAAGCTTTTTCGCAAAATTACAACGTCGAAAAAATCCTTAGAAATTTAAAAGAAAATCAGATTTGTCTAATTGCTCAAGATACAGGAAAAAATAATGAGAAAAAATATATTTTGTGACATCTTTTTATATTGTACAAATATACTTTTTTTTGATCACTTAAAACGACTAAAAACTCATATCACATATCATATATTATTATTATTTGATAATTTTTTGATAATATTAACTTTTTTTATTGTGGATAGATATATATATTTTATTTTTTAGAACGTCGATGCCAAGTAAATAATAGAATAATTCATATATATATATAAAATATAAATAAAATTTTCTAAAGGTATAAAGGGTGTAAGGTTTTTAACTTAAATGAAGTAAGTTAACTATTTAAGAACCTATTAAGTTAAGAACCTATTAAGTTTGCTTAAAGATCGTGTATTTCCTCGTTAAGAGGAAATACAAGATCTTTATTTATTATTGCATTAAGTTAGTGATGGCCGAACTAAAAATACCTTTTTGGAATTTTTTTGTTCCTACTTTTTTTATTTATGCTAAAAAATTTGTTTGTAAGTTAGGCTAATTCTAATTATGCTCGTGTTTTTATTTATTTTGCTGGACAAAAAAGCTTTTTGAATTACCTGTAGAAAGTGATTTTCCTAATGAAAAAGCTTTCAAGGATGTCCAATATCCCTTCCGTTTCCAATAATTTTTACGAATACGCTTTTTCGAGATAGATGTACGTTTTTTTGGAACTGCCATTCAAAAATGTTTTTCAGTGGTATAATTGGATGTCCAAGACATTTATTACTCTATTCTTTCTTACTCCCTATTGAGGGAGTTTTTCTGTCAAATTTTAATTATATATTATTAAAAAATATTATGTTAAAAAATATTATGAAATTTATTCACAGCATATGGAAAAAAATATCGACTATAATAATATAATATAAAAAACTCACTTAGTGTGCTGGAAGATAATCGCAAAATTCCATACATAATTAAACAGCATTCGTTAATAATTCTAACTAATCAAACTCAAATAACTTTTTTTAGTATATAATATAATTTAATATAATTAATATTATGTATTTTTTTTTGTCGTGTAAATCTTTGTTCTATTCATAATATATGTATATAAATTATTGTAATAGGGAATTTTTAATTTACTTTTTCTATATCTGCATAAAATCACAAATTTATTTAGTAGTACTAAAAAAAAAAGACAAATAATTTTTTTGACAGTAACTTAGTAATAGTATTTAATTTCTTTTAATTTTTTGAGTTGAATCTATATTCCTGTTCAAAGATTTATGAAGGATTATACTAATTCGCAAAAATTTTTATTTAGGTTTGAAATAACGTGCTTTTTTTTGTATTGTCCCCTTTGAAA